TAGATAAGACGAGATTCGCCCACCTCCCATATATTTAATCCCTTCCCCTATAAAAAAACTTGCAACACCAACACCATTTGTAATTCCATCAATTATACGTCTATCAAAAAACTGAGTTAGTTTGGTTAATCCTCTTATCCCCACGGTAAAAACCCTAGTATAAAAAATATCTATGTAACCACGATTATATGACCAATTGTATATCACATTTTTTATTCGGTCCACAAGAATTCTTTTAGGACCCCCTTTTAAAAATGAATTGATTAAATCCAAATTCTGGAAAAATGAATAAGCGGATCCATATAAAATATATGCTATGAATAGTCCGAAAATTGCTATACTTACCGAAAAAATTGCATTTGTAAAAAATTCATCCAAATTTACAGAATAATTAGAACTTGAATGTAAAAGATTTGTTGATGGGGTTAACCATTTCGATAATATATCAAAATCTATTACTCCTTGATCAAAAGAAATTCCTATTGATCCAACCAACAAAGTAAATAGTACTAATACAAGAAGAGGAAATAGCATAGTATTGTCCGATTCGTGAGGATACATGGAAGTGTATTTATTTCCAAAGTAAGTACTAAAGTATCGTATCCTATTTCTTACATTATTATCAATTTTCGATCTTTCTTTTGCAAAAAAAGAAACCTTTTTATTCATTGTTGATAAAAGTAAATTTGGATTGACTCCTCTTGGAGTTCCTTTTCCCCATAGAGATATGGAATAGAACGAACCATTTTTTGTGCTACTGTAATTTTTAAAATGAACGCGGAAATACCCATCAAAGGTAAGTAAATATACCCGAAACATATAAAATGCGGTTAATCCTGCTGTGAAATAAGCTATTACTGCGAAAATTGGTGAATACAACCAACTATCATTAAGAATGTCATCTTTGGACCAAAAACAAGCAAGAGGTGGAATACCACAAAGAGAAAGTGTACCCAATAAAAAAGTAGTTCTTGTAATTGGAACATATCTTGTTAAACCACCCATAAGAACCATATTCTGACTTTTATCTGGTGAATATCCAACAATAGGTTCCATTGAATGAATAATAGATCCGGATCCCAAAAACAATAAAGCTTTTGAATAGGCATGAGTGATCAAATGGAATAAAGCAGCTCGATAAGAACCTATACCTAGAGCTAACATAATATAACCCAATTGAGACATTGTGGAATAGGCTAAGCTTTTTTTAATGTCTCTTTGAGCAAGGGCCAAAGTAGCCCCTAATAATAGTGTTATTACACCTATTAAAGAAATGAAATTCATTATATAAGGTATGACTATGAAAAGAGGAAGAAGCCGAGCTACAAGAAAAATTCCTGCTGCTACCATAGTAGCAGCGTGTATAAGAGCCGAAATAGGAGTGGGTCCTTCCATAGCATCAGGTAACCATACGTGAAGGGGGAATTGTGCGGATTTAGCAACTGCACCGACGAATAATAAAGAAGCACACAAGGTAGCAAATAAAGAATTGACCCCATTATTTTGGATTAAGTTATTAGTTATTTCGAGCAAATACCGAAATTCTAAACTACCTGTTATCCAATAAAAACCTAAGATTCCTAACAATAAACCAAAATCCCCTACACGATTAGTTACAAAAGCTTTTTGACAAGCACTTGCTGCAATTGGTCGTGTGAACCAAAACCCTATTAATAAATAAGAACACATTCCCACAAGTTCCCAAAAAATATAAATTTGTATCAAATTTGAACTAGTAACTAATCCCAGCATAGAAGTATTAAAAAAACTCATATAAGCAAAAAATCTCAAATATCCTTGATCGTGATACATATACTTGTCACTATAAATAAGAACCATGATTCCAACAGTAGTAATTAGTATTGACATAATAGAAGTAAGTGGATCGATCAAGTATCCAAACTCTAAGGAAAAATCATTATTGATGGTCCAAGACCATAGATATTGATAGATAAAACTTCCATTTATTTGTTGAATAGACAGATTGGCTGAAAACACCATAGCTATACTTAAGAGTAAAACACTAGGAAAAGCCCACATGCGACGAATATTTTTTGTTGCTGTCGGAATAAGTAGAAGTCCAAATCCTATTGACATAGTAACTGGAAGTGGAAGAAAAGGTATTATCCACGCATATTGATATGTATGTTCCATAAGAAAAGAAACTCTTTTTTCTTATAATTACAAATTGTTCTCGATTCACCAATTCTTATCTTTTTTATCCTTTTAGAAAGGAACAATAATAAAAGAAAAAAAAAAAAGATATGAAAAAAAAGTCAAATATTGGGATTCTTAATTATTCTGATTTTTTTTTTTTTTTTGTGATTAATAAACATATTTATTATACTATAATAGTATAATAAATATATTATATAGTATACTATATATAGTAAGGAAAAAGAGTTAGACCAAAAAAAGAGTACTTTTTTTATTCAAATATGGATCATAGTATCTATATTCGAATTAAAAAAAATACCTAGGTATTCTAGTTCATTTTGGGAAGGGAGTAATTACCTAACTTGTTGTGTAACTGATTGATTGGATTGAAACCCAATAAAAAAAACTTATGTTTATCAGAAATCTTATGATACTCCTTACTTTGAATTATGGACATAGCACTCTGGACTTAATCAATTTTTATTTTCCCTTATTTTCTTCCATTTTTTTTCCCTCATGTCATTTATATATGTGATGTGTGATGTGCGCGCATACGTATATGTGATATATATATCACATATACATGTATATATAAATATATTTGTATTATATATATTTGTATGTTTATTATATATTTATATGTTAAAGTAAAAAAACAATGTATATTAAAAAGAGTATATTAAAAAAATTATCCACATACACGAAATAAGTATAGATAATAACTAAAAAGAACGATCTATTTTGAAGAATACATGTCTTTCACATACAACGATAAAAGGAGGAACCCCCCTTTTTTGA